ATATATGGAATTGATATTCACATATATCAAGATAATATTGTAGATTGATATATAGATCCATATCAAATGCAGCCTCTATCTTTATTTTATTCCAGGGGGCAGCTTTATAACAACAATCTAACTAATAAATAGTATGGTAGAAAGAAATAGATGAATCTTTCTACCATACTATCTATCTATTAGAATACTGTCGATTCTAGTCCACTCATTTCATTTAAGACATGAAATTGGAATCTTTTTCATTTTATTTCGTCAATTTTGGCTAAGAACTCAGAAGTCAAGTTTCATTCAAATTAGTTAATAATTAATTGTTTTGACTGACTGTTTTTACATAAATGATAAGTAGAAAAGCGGTAGGAACTAGAATAAATAGTGCAGTAGCAATAAATGCAAGAATATTTACTTCCATAATCTCAGCGGTTTTTTACTTCGCAATAACTCGGGATTTAATCCCATAGAGATGATAAATCTTTGGCCTGTAAATTCAATGAATGAATATTACCTCTCGATGATCTTGAATCAGATCAATATCATGAATAACAATATCTGAACTATCAAATCAATTCGTCGTCGAGAATTGAATAGTATAACATAGGAAGTTCTTTTATCCATACCGCCCCAAACTTGGATTGCTGACCCAATCCAAAATTCCTTTATTTATTTATCATTTTTTATTATCTGTTCTTTTTTTCTCTCTAATCTATCTAGTTCCTTCTTGTACAATCATCTGATGAAGTCTCATCAAATAGCTCTTCCACTTCCAGTGGTCACATAGTTACAAACCCAAACAAACAATAAAAGCTAAATGGAAAAAGAAAGGAGTTTAGAACGAAACTGTTTTTTACTTGGAAGACAAAGAAGTGTGATAAAGATGAGGCCGTATAAAATGAATATTCATCAAATTTACTATTTTCCAATTTGTTCTTTCGTCGATGGGGCCTTAAAACAAAATGAAAAATAGGAAAAATGATTCATTCGCCTTTCTAAGAGGAGTAGGATCTTTGGTTGATCTGTCCTTCCCCCTCCTTTCTTCGTAGATTATTAGCCCCGGGACACCTATACCAAAAGCTCAGTGTGCAATTTGCATGAAATCTATTTTTCAACTTCAAACTAGTAAGTCAGGTTCCATAAATCCGTAGCCAGAAAAATAAATTGTGTTTTTTTTTTTGTTTTTCTGGAAAGTATTTTCTTATATTCAATTTTGTATTGGACAAGAAAGGAATTCCCTTTGTGTATGCGCGCCTCAAAAAAGTATAGTACTCGATTCCATTACATGCATCGGGGGCAATCGAAAAAGTCAGCATTTCTTGGAATACTGACTATAATGCTACCAATAATTGTACTAATCCAACCGCATATGTCTTTCTCCTACCAAAAGGAAAGAAAAAAGAAATAAGGATTTCCCCTTTGCTTTGACAATGGAATTCTTCCCCCGGTCCCTTTCATAACATAAAAAGGGAGAGATTTTTTGATATATTTATTGGATCCGTCGGGACTGACGGGGCTCGAACCCGCAGCTTCCGCCTTGACAGGGCGGTGCTCTGACCAATTGAACTACAATCCCAGGGAAATACGGGATCTAGCAGAAAATTTGATTCTTTTTTATCTCTGGATCGGGTATTTCTGAAGTACAAAGGGGGTTATATCATCTCATGGCGGATTGGCGAATTATTGGGCCGAGCTGGATTTGAACCAGCGTAGACATATTGCCAACGAATTTACAGTCCGTCCCCATTAACCGCTCGGGCATCGACCCAGGAAGAATCAATTTTCGACTTATTGGTAATCCATGATCAACTTCCTTTCGTAGTACCCTACCCCCAGGGGAATTCGAATCCCCGCTGCCTCCTTGAAAGAGAGATGTCCTAAACCACTAGACGATGGGGGCCTGCTTGACCAACGGCCATCATACTATGATCATAGTATGATCAGTTTTTTGAAATTGTCAATATAATCGAATGATTCTATCCGAGGGATCTTTCCCCCTTTCAGAATTGCATAGAATTGTTTTTTATTCGTCATTGACGAATTATTCATTAGAATCGACATTAGAAATCTAGTAGTAGTATTTTTTTTTTTTTTTAATTATTTCAATTAAATTTATTTCTATTATTTTAGTTTAGATTATTTAGTATTTCTAATTTTATTTAGAAATTTCTAAATAAAAAAGAAAAAAGTAATAAATACAAAAAATAGAAATAATAAGGAAGGGGAAGATTTTTTCAGGGAATGATTGGTCCGTCAGAAAAGGAAAAAGGTGTGAAATTCGATTTCTTTCACTTTTATTTGATTCATTGTTAAGACGAGATATCCTTATCTCCCTCCCACCAAGACAGGAAATTAACAAACGAGAAATCTAGTAAGCGGCATCAAGCAGAAAATGATTTTTTCTCCAAGAATTTAGTTCAGGAGACAAGTAGAATCTCTTCATTCCATGATTCGATGAAATATCTTGTTGAATTTTATGTTGAATTGCTAGGTGTATGTACATGTATCAATC